AATAAGATGCCTGATTAAAGGGTTATTTTGATAGAATAAATTAAGTATTACTATACTCTTATTGTAAAATCAAGACTTAAACTTGTCCTTAAAAATCAAAATTTTCTGTGCTTCAATACACCTTTTTACAAATAAAGAAGTAAGCTAAACTAAGCTCTTAGGTTCATACCCTAATTATGAAAGTATAATCTTTCCTTCTTTAATAAAAATAAATTCTTCTAAAATATTTTTCTTAAACTTTATAATTGTGGGGGTTATATTATGTTTATGTTCAAATAATTGATTATTTATTTGATGTGGGTTAGAATTAAGATTAATTTCTTTTTTACCATTGATAAGAAGAAAATTAATTGTTTCTTCAGAATCTTCAATAAAATATTTCTTAATTCAAAGAGTTAGATCATCAATATTAATTTTGGGGTTAATAATAATACTAACTATAAAAATGAATTATGATTTAATTATTTTAACTTCAATTCTTATTAAGATAGGTGTTGCTCCATTCCATTTCTGGTTATTAAGAATTGTAGAAGGTTTGTCAATATTACCAATAATTTTAATATTTACATTATCTAAAATTGCCCCTTTAATAATATTAACCTTCATTGTATTTAGATTTTCATTAATTATTTCATTAACATTGATTACTGGGGCTATCTTAGGTTTAAATCAATCATCAATTCGTAAAATTATCACTTATTCCTCAATTTTCAATATAGGATTAATTTTAATATCTATCAAAAATAACTTTATTTGATGTTACTATTTGATTTTCTATTCTATTTTGTTATCAATTCTAATTTATACTTTGTTTAGCCTAAATATATTTTATGTTAATCAAATAATTATTAACGAAAAATTAGTTTCAATTAAAATAGCAATTTGATTAACTCTACTCTCAATAGGTGGGATACCACCATTTCTAGGGTTTTCAATCAAATTAATTGTAATTGAATTTTCAATTAACAACATACTTTCAATTAATTTAATTGTAATAATTATTTCTTCTTTATTAGTTATATTTTTTTATTTACGAATAACTTACTTATCAATCATATTTTTTTCAGTGTCTAATAAATGAATGATATTAAATTTAAACAACTTATCAATAACTTTATTAACTTTCAATTTATTAACTCTACCATTAGTTTTAACTTTTAAATTATTTAGCTAAAGATTTTAAGTTAATTAAACTATTAACCTTCAAAGTTAAAAATACCCACATAAGTAAATCTTAAAAATTAATATCTTTAAATTTGCAATTTAATGTTTTATTCATAAACTATAAGATTAAATATTAAGAGGGTAAACCCATAAATAAATTTACAGTTTATTACTTTTATCAGACACCTTAATTAATAATAATGATAAAATGATTATATTCAACAAATCATAAGGATATTGGAACCATATATTTTATTTTCGGTATTTGAGCAGGATTAGTAGGAATAATACTAAGAATACTTATTCGTATTGAGTTAGCTCAGCCTGGTGCATTCTTAAATAATGACCAAATTTACAATGTGATTGTAACTTCACATGCATTTATTATAATTTTTTTTATAGTTATACCAATTATAATTGGAGGTTTTGGTAATTGATTATTACCTTTAATAATTGGGGCACCTGACATAGCTTTCCCACGAATAAATAATATAAGATTTTGATTATTACCCCCTTCATTAACTTTATTATTAATAAGCTCAATGATTGAAACAGGAGCTGGCACAGGTTGAACTGTTTACCCACCCCTATCTTCTAATATTGCTCACTCAGGCGCTAGAGTTGATTTAGCTATTTTTTCTCTACATTTAGCCGGTATCTCATCTATTTTGGGAGCCGTAAATTTTATTACAACAGTAATTAATATACGATCAGCCAGTTTAACTTTAGATCGAATCCCTTTATTTGTTTGATCAGTAGTTATTACTGCAGTTTTATTACTATTGTCTCTGCCTGTATTAGCAGGTGCAATTACTATACTATTAACTGATCGTAATCTAAATACATCATTTTTTGACCCTTCAGGAGGAGGAGACCCAATTTTATACCAACATTTGTTTTGATTTTTCGGGCACCCAGAAGTTTATATTTTAATTTTACCAGGATTTGGTATAATTTCTCACATTGTTACTCAAGAAAGAGGAAAAAATGAATCATTTGGTTATATTGGAATAATTTATGCTATAATATCTATTGGGTTGTTAGGATTTGTTGTTTGAGCACATCATATATTTACAGTAGGGATGGATGTAGACACTCGTGCTTATTTCACTTCAGCTACTATAATTATTGCTGTACCAACAGGTATTAAAGTATTCAGATGATTAGCTACTATACATGGGGTGCCTCTTAAGAGAAGAATTTCAATACTTTGATCTTACGGGTTTGTTTTTCTATTTACTATAGGAGGTTTAACAGGAATTATTTTATCAAATTCATCTATTGATGTTATTTTACATGATACTTATTATGTAGTTGCACATTTTCATTATGTTTTATCTATGGGAGCTGTATTTGCTATTCTAGCAGGATTTATTCAATGATATCCATTATTCACTGGATTAACATTAAACCCTGTATGATTAAAAATTCAATTCTTATTTATATTTATTGGTGTAAATTTAACTTTCTTCCCTCAACATTTTTTAGGTTTAAGTGGTTTCCCCCGACGATATTCTGATTACCCAGATGTTTATACTTCATGAAATAATTTGTCTTCAATTGGTAGAATAATTTCATTCTTAAGTGTATTAATAATAATATTTATTATTTGAGAAAGATTAATTTCTAAACGCTTAGCAATTTTCCCCAAAAATAATATATCATCTATTGAATGATTTCAAAAATTACCACCTGAGGAACACTCATACAGAGAACTTCCATTACTTAGTAATTAAAAAATTCTAATGTGGCAGAATTATGTAATGAGCTTAAAATTCATTTATAAATATATTTATTTCTTTAGAAATTGCATCATGATCACAATTTAATACACAAGATTCAAATTCACCTGTTATAGAACAATTAATTATTTTTCATGACCACACAATAATAATTATTACAATAATTACAGTAGTTGTTATATACATAATAATTAGATTAATATCTAGAAAATATGGTAATCGTATACTATTGGAAGGGCAATCAATTGAATTAATTTGAACAATTTTACCTGCTGTAATATTAATTTTCATTGCCTTACCCTCATTAAAAATTTTATACATAATTGAAGAAACTAATAAACCAATAATTACAATTAAAGCAATTGGACACCAATGATTTTGATCATATGAATATTCAGATTTTAAAAAAATCGAATTTGATTCATATATAAAACCAACTTTAGATTTAGAAGAAAGAGAATTTCGTCTACTAGAAACTGACAACCGTATTGTTCTACCTTTTAATACTCAAACCCGTATTCTAATAACATCAACAGATGTTATTCATTCATGAACTATCCCAGCTTTGGGAATTAAAGTGGATGCTTCCCCAGGGCGAATCAATCAAGGTAATATTTTAATAAATCGACCAGGTTTGTTTTATGGGCAATGTTCTGAAATCTGCGGGGCAAATCATAGATTTATACCAATTGTAATTGAAAGTATTAATATAAGTAGATTTTTAAATTGATTAAAAAATTATTCATTAAGTTACTTAAAGCAAGTAATGGTCTCTTAAACCAGTTTATAGTAAATTAGCGATTACTCTTAATGAAAGATTTAGTTTAATTAAAACATAAAATTGTCAATTTTAAATTACTATCTAATAGTAATCTTTTGCCACAAATATCACCTATATGATGAACAAGCTTAATATTATGTTTTATTATTATATTAATTATCTTAATAACAATTTTATATTTTAATTTAAACAATAAAATAGAAAGTAATATTAATTTAATAACAAATAAAATTAATTGAAAATGATAACTAATTTATTCTCAGTATTTGACCCTTGCACAGGTTTATTTTCTATAAATTGAATAAGAACTATTATTTTCTTAATAATTTTACCTTACAAGTATTGATTTACTCCTAATAAAATCAACTTATTATATAATATAATATTAAATAATTTACAAAAAGAAATCTCTGTATTAATACCTTATAAGGGTACTACACTAATTATATTAAGATTATTCTTATTCATTCTAGTTAATAATCTTATAGGATTATTACCTTATGTATTTACTTCTTCCTCTCATTTAATTTATTCACTAGCTTTAGCTTTACCTCTATGAATAGCACTAATAATTTATGGTTGATTAAATAAATATAATTCAATATTCAGACACTTAGTACCTACAGGCACCCCTGGGGTGTTAATACCATTTATAGTTATAATTGAAACTGTAAGAAATATTATTCGACCAGGATCTCTGTCAGTGCGACTTACAGCTAATATAATTGCTGGACATTTACTAATATCTTTATTAGGTAATAATACATCTTCAATAATATTAATAATATCAACTATATTTATCTACGTAGGTTTAATATTATTTGAATTAGCTGTAGCTATAATTCAATCTTATGTATTTATAACTTTAAGAACATTATATTCTAGAGAAATTTAAATGAATAATCATCCTTTCCATTTAGTAGATAAAAGTCCTTGACCTATTACCGGTTCAATTGGGTTACTAACAACTATATTAGGAATAATTATATGATTCCATAAATTAAATATTAATTTAATATTAATAGGAATAACTATTATTATTCTAACTATAATTCAATGATGACGAGATGTAACCCGGGAATCAACATTCCAAGGACTACATACATTTAAAGTTATTTTAAGAATAAAATTAGGAATAATTTTATTTATTCTCTCTGAAATTTTATTTTTTACTTCATTTTTTTGAGCATTTTTTCATAGAAGTTTAGCCCCAACTATAGAAATTGGGTTAATCTGGCCACCTAAAGGAATTTTACCTTTTAACCCTATTAATATCCCAATACTTAACACTATGATTCTTCTTAGATCAGGAGTTTCAATTACTTGAGCTCATAATGCTTTAATTAATAAAAATTATAACCAAATAATTCAAAGAATAGTAATTACTATTATATTAGGATTTTATTTTTCATTATTACAACTATACGAATATATCGAATCTCCATTTTGTATTTCTGATTCTGTTTATGGGGCAACATTTTTTATAGCAACAGGATTTCATGGTCTACACGTTATTATTGGAACAATTTTTATTTTAATTTCATTAATACGAATAACAAAATTACATTTTTCTAATGATCATCATGTAGGGTTTGAGGCATCTGCCTGATACTGACATTTTGTTGATGTTGTTTGATTATTCCTTTACATTTCAATCTATTGATGAGGAGGTTAAAATTTTACTTATTTAATATAAAAAGTATATTAAGCTTCCAACTTAAATGTTTCAAATGAAAATAAGTAATTAATTTAGTTTTAATTCATTTAATAATAGTAACTTTAATTAATATAATAATTATCTTTATAATTATAACTATCATAAAAAAACCGATTTTTGATATACAAAAATCAACCCCTTTTGAATGTGGATTTAATCCAATAACTTTCAAACGATTACCGTTTTCCATTCATTTTTTTCTAATTGCAGTTATTTTCTTAATTTTTGATATTGAAATTATTATTATTATACCAATAATTTTAACTATAAAAAGATCAAATTTGATTGCATGATTATTAACCTCTTCATTATTTATTTTAATTTTAATTATTGGATTATACCATGAATGATTAAATGGTATGTTAAACTGAACGAAATAATTGGGTTGTATTTAATAATAATATCTGATTTGCATTCAGAAGGTGCTTAAGAGCCTTCCTTAACATAGAAGTAAAATTTACATTTAGTTTCGACCTAACAATAGGATTATTATCCCATGTTTTAGTAGAAACCAAAGAAGAGGTATCTTATTGTTAATAAGAAAAATGAATTTTTATTCCTATTAAAAGAGATTATGAACTAGAAATAGCTGCTAACTAATTTCTAAAGCGGTTTAATTCCGTTTATCTCTTAAATTCTTATAGTTTAATAAAAACATTTTATTTTCATTAAAAAGATGATTTTTGAATCTATGAATAATATTCTGAGAGTAATCTCTCACTTATATCTTCAATATAATGCTCTATAAATTAAGCTACCAGAATAAATAATCACTATAAATCAAATTAAAAAAGATAAAAACATAATTTTAATATTATTTATTGAATAATACTGCATCAAATTTGAAATCTTTAGTAAATAAAAAGAAACCCCTATAGAACCATAAAACTCCCCTCAATTTAATCTATTCTTATAATTATAACTAAAAGAATAAAAAATTATATATAAATAATAAGAATAACTAAATATAAACCATATGTTAGTAAATAAATAATAACTTATATTAAAAAGAAAACTTCTTAATTCAGTAATTTGGTAACCAATTAAAAACCCGAAAATAACACAAACTAAAGGTATAATTTTTATATATAAGGGGAAAATTAAAAAAAATAAATCAATTAATATTAATCATAAAGTTATACAACCGAAAAATACAGAAAAAATTGTTAAGAAAAAAATTCTTAATTTTATGACATTTTTTTCTTCAGAAAATAATATATGACTTTTAAATTTAGAGTTAATTAATATAGAATAATAAAATAAACGAAATCTATAAGAACAAGTTAAACCTAAACAAATAAAAAAAATTAAATAAAAAATTAAACCTCTATACTGCATTATTATAAATTCAACAATTATATCCTTTGAATAAAATCCTGACAAAAAAGGAATACCACATAAAGCTAAATTTGAAATATTAAAACAAGAAGTAGTAAAAGGTATTGAATTACAAACAGAACCTATAACCCGAATATCCTGGTTATCATTTATATAGTAAATAAAAATACCCGCACATAAAAATAATAAAGATTTGAATATAGCATGAGTTAATAAATGAAAAAAAGACAAATTTACTAAACCCATAAAAAGAGATCTTATTATTAAACCTAATTGTCTTAAAGTTGATAAAGCAATAATTTTCTTTAAATCGAATTCATAATTAGCGCAAAATGAAGATATAAATATTGTCAAAATTCTCAAAAATAAAAAAAAAAAATTTTGATAAACATAAAAATTAAAAAAACGAATTAATAGATAAACCCCAGCAGTTACCAAAGTAGAAGAATGAACTAATGAAGAAACAGGGGTTGGGGCTGCTATAGCAGCTGGTAACCAAGTTGAAAAAGGAATCTGAGCACTTTTAGTAAAAGAAGAAATAATTACTAAATAAAATAAATTATATTCTAAATAATCTAAATAAAATATAAAATGTCATCTACCGAATGACATTATTCAAGAAATAGAAATTAATAAACCAATATCTCCTAAACGATTAGTTAAACAAGTAATTAAACCTGCTAAATAACTTTTTATAGAATTATAATAAATTACTAAACAATATGAAACTAATCCTAAACCATCTCATCCCAATAAAATTCTTAACAAATTAGGTCTAATAATTATTAATAATATTCTAAGAACAAATAAAATAACAAGAAATAAAAATCGATTGCTAGAATATCTATATAAACCTATATAGTTTATTCTATAGAAAACTACCATAGATGAAATAAATAAAACAACAGAAATAAATAAACAAGAAATTCAATCTAATAAAATAAGATAATAAATATTCAAAGAATTGATTTCAATAATTTTTCACTCTAAAAAAATTCTAGAATCATTTGAAATAAATATTAATGAATTATAAAAAAAATAAAAAGAAGTAATTAATAAAATAAAACCTCAGTAAAAATAATAATTAAATTTTAACAAAATTTAAAGTAATTAAACATCTAAGACACCACAAATCTTTATTTTAAAATTAAACTATTTAAATTAAATTAAAAAAGAATTTAAACCTAATAAAATAATTAATAAAGGTAATAAATGTACAATTAATAATAAATACTCACGAATATAACCTAAACTATATCTGTAAAGAAAATTTGAAGATCCATGTTGAGTATAACTAAATAAATAAACTCTAAAACAAGCTGAAAAAAAAGAAATAAACACAAAATAATAAAGTGAATTAAATCAAAATATTATTATACTATTTAGAATAAAAATTTCTCTTAGAAAATTTAAACTTGGTGGGCATCCTATGTTAAAACTTCTAAATAAAAATCATATCGAACATATTCTAGGTATAAAAGTTAATAGACCTTTATTTAAAAAGAAACTTCGGCTAGAAAGACGTTCATAAGAAATATTAGCTAAACAAAATAAACCTGAAGAACATAAACCATGCGAAATCATTATTAAATACGCACCAATTACACCCCATTTTGATATTCTTAATAAACCAATTAAACATAATCTTATATGAGCAATAGAAGAATAAGCAATTAAACATTTTACATCACCTTGGATTAAACAGATTAAACTGACTAAAATTCCACCAATAATTCTTAAAGAATATCAAATATAATTATATCTTATAAATATGTTTTCAAAAATGAATATAAATCGTAAAATTCCATAGCCACCAATTTTTAATAATAAGCCAGCTAAAATTATTGAACCAGAAACAGGTGCTTGAACATGTGCTTTAGGTAATCAAAAATGAACCATAAATATAGGTAATTTAACCAAAAAAGCAAAAATTAAACAAAAATGAAAAAAAAAACTTAAAGAAAATAAATATTTACAATCAAAAAATAATGAGCCATTAGATATATATAAATAAATAATTAAAAGAAATAAAGGTAAGGAAGCAAATAATGTATAAAAAAATAAATAAAGGCCTGAAATTAAACGTTCAGGTTGGTAGCCCCAACCAAAAATTAAAACTATTAAAGGAATTAAACTAAATTCAAAAAAAATATATATTACCAATATATTAACTGAACTAAAAATAATAATTAAAATTAAACTTAATATTAAACATATAAATAAAAACAAATTTATATTTAACTTTTTATAAATTATATTTCTAGAAATAATTATTAAAGAAACAATTAAAATTCTTAAAATAATTAAACCATAAGAAAAATAATCAATTGCTAAAAAATAAGAAAAAGAAGAGAAATAATAATTAATTAAGTTAAACATAAATATAAATATAATTAAAATTATACTAAATTGATACAAATATCAACAATTAATTAAATTAAAAAATAATAAAGGGATTATAAATAAAAAATATAAAATTATTATTATCATACAAATAATGAATTTATATAATCGTTACCATGACAACGAATTATATATACTAAAACTCTTAAACCCAATACACCTTCACATACATAAAAAGTTATTATAAATAAATAAATATAAAAAGAATAATTAAATATTAAGCAATAAAATAAAATAAGAATTAATAAACTTAAAACAATTATTTCTAAACTAATTAAGCATAATAAGATATGTTTGCGAATTAAAATCAAAGAAAAAACTCTAAATATAAAAATATAAAGACAAAAATAAAATCTCATTAGTTTTAATAATTTAAATAAAATATTGATTTTGTAAATCAACATTGGTAAATAACCTTAAAACATCAGCAAAATGTACTTCACATATCTTAAATCCCCAAAATTTAAATTTTAAATTAAACTAAATGCTGAAATTAAAATCTTATTAATAAAAATAATAATAATTATTAGATCAATAACCCCTTTTTTTAAGAACCCTATATCTATAGGATTCTTATTAATAATACAAACAATATTAATAATTATTCTTATAAATAAAATTATGTACACATCTTGATTTACTATAGTTACATTTTTAATAATAATTGGAGGACTATTAATTATTTTCTCTTATATAAGAAGAATCGCATCTAATGAAAAATTTAAATTTAAATTTAACTTAATTTTAATTATAATTATTATATTTATTATTATTGACGAAATAATACTTGACCAGCAAATTAATGAAAAACAAGATATTAAATTAACTATTAATACAGACTTGTCATTAATTAAAATTTACAATAATAAATCCATACTTATAACTATTTTAATAGTACTATATTTACTAATTACAATAATTTCAGTTTCAAAAATTGTTAAACATCATGAAGGACCTTTACGATCATTTTATAAATAAATGAATAAACCAATACGAAAATTAAATCCTGTATTTAAAATTATAAATTATTCAATTGTAGATCTACCTGCACCTATTAATATTTCGTCATGATGAAACTTTGGGGTAATTTTAGGTATATGTTTAACTATTCAATTAATTACTGGAATTTTTTTATCAATACATTATAATGCTAACATCGAAGCAGCTTTTAATAGATTAAGTCATATTATACGTGACGTAAATTATGGGTGGTTACTTCGTTCACTTCACTCAAACGGAGCGTCACTATTTTTTATTTGTATTTATATTCACACTGGACGTGGTATATATTATGGATCTTATAAATATACTAAAACATGAATTATTGGTATTGCCATTATACTAATAACAATAGCAACAGCATTTCTTGGGTATGTTCTGCCTTGGGGGCAGATATCTTTTTGAGGAGCCACAGTAATTACTAATTTATTATCCGCTTTCCCTTATATTGGGGGAATACTAGTAAATTGAATTTGGGGTGGTTTTGCAGTTGATAACGCTACTCTTTCACGATTCTTTAGATTACATTTTATATTACCATTCATTATCGTTATAATAGTTATTATTCATATTTTTTTCCTTCATTTAACAGGATCAAATAACCCTATTGGAATTAATTCAAACACTGATAAAATTCCTTTTCATCCATACTTTTCTATTAAAGATTTACTAGGAATTATTATTACAATTTCATTACTATTAATACTTAATTTAAGAGAGCCTTTTATATTATCAGACCCAGATAACTTCATTAATGCTAACCCTATAGTTACACCAGTTCATATTCAACCAGAATGATATTTCTTATTTGCTTACGCAATTTTACGTTCTATTCCTAATAAATTAGGAGGTGTTATAGCATTATTTATTTCAATTTTAATTTTAATAATTTTACCTTTCTCAATAAAAATAAAATTTAAAGGAATTAGATTTTATCCTTTAGCTCAATTAAATCTATGGTTATTTTTAACAATCGTAATTTTATTAACATGAATTGGGGCACGACCAGTAGAATTACCTTACACAGATATTGGTATAATATTAACAGTAATATACTTTATATACTTTATTTCAGACCCAATTTTAACTAAATATTGAGACAAATTAACTAGATAATAAAGTTATTTAGCTTATCTAAAGCATTTACTTTGAAAGTAAAAGAAAGATTAATATTTATTAACTTAACAAAAAAAAATGATAAAAAACAAGAAATTTAAATAAAATAAAAAGTAAAATATAATTTAATGATATAGGTAAATAACACTTTCAAGCTATATACATTAATTTATCATATCGATAACGAGGTAAAGTACAACGAATTCAAACAAAAAAAAAACAAATAAATATAATTTTCAAGAAAAAAGTAAATGAATAAAAATTACCCCCTAGAAAAATTAAACAAGAAATCATTCTAATAAAAATAATTCTTGAATATTCTGAAATAAATAATAAAGCAAATCCGCCTCTACCATATTCAACATTAAAACCAGACACTAATTCTCTCTCCCCTTCAGAGAAATCAAAAGGAGTTCGATTAGTTTCAGCCAAACAACAAGAAAGCCAACAAAAAAATATAGGTAAAGAAAAAAAAATAAATCATCCTATATTCTGAACTGACTTAAATATAATTAATCTATAACTATCAGATAAAAAAAAATAACATAAAAGAATTAAAGACAAAGAAACTTCATAAGAAATTGCCTGTGACACTCTACGAATACAACCTAATAAAGAATAAATTCTATTTGAAGACCAACCACAAATAATTAATCCATAAACTCTAATTCTTGAACAACATAAAAAAAACAAAAAACCATAACTAAAATCCATACAATTAATGTAAAAAGGAAATAAACATCAAATAAATAAAGACTGAATTAATCTAAATACAGGACAAATATAATATATAAAAAAATTAGAATTTATAGGATAAACTTGTTCTTTTAAAAACAACTTAGCCCCATCTCTAAAAGGCTGAAAAATACCAAAATAACCAACCTTATTAGGGCCCTTACGAATATGGGCATAACCTATAATTTTACGTTCTAATAAAGTATAAAACCCAACGGATACTATAACTATTAATAATAAAAAAATACAAGTAATTAAATAAATTATTGGATGTAATTATAATTACTTAATTAAATTCTAAATTTAATACATAAATCTGACAATCCAATATATTAAAAATAAACATTAAATAAATAATGATTTAATTGGTCCTTTCGTACTAAAATAAATATAATAAATTAAGATAGAAACCAACCTGGCTCACACCGGTTTGAACTCAAATCATGTAAGAATTTAAAAGTCGAACAGACTTAAATTAAAAAGATACTGCTCCTTAAAATAATCTTAATTCAACATCGAGGTCGCAAACTTAAGTATAAATATGAACTCCCCACTTAAATAACGCTGTTATCCCTAAGGTAACTTTTTCTTATAACCAACATTAGAATCAACAAATTCTTAGAAAAAAGATATAAAAAAAAATAAAGATTAAATTTAATTATCACCCCAATAAAACTTTTTAAAATTAAATTAAATTAAAATCAAAATTAAAATAAAATAAAAGAATAGTTCTTTAGGGTCTTTTCGTCCCAAATTAAAAATTCAGCTTTTTTACCAAATAATTAAGTTTAAATAATAAAATTCATTATAATATATTTTTCATTTATTCATTCATACAAGCCCTTAATTAAAAGACTAATTATTATGCTACCTTTGTACAGTTAAAATACTGCAGCCATTTAAATCATCATAGAGCAGAACATACTTTTAATTATAATTCTAAAAGAAATGTTTTTGATAAACAGTTGAAAAGAATAATTGTTGAATTCAATTATAATAAATAAAAAATTCTACTAATTTAATCATTATATAAAATAAATTATTATTAATTAAATAAATTTTATAAGAACATAAATAAAACAAAATATTATAAAAATAAATAAATTTATTAAAAACTTAATACAAAATTTAAAAGATAATTAAAATAAGAAATTAAATATTATATGAAAATATAAAGATTATCCCTTATAAAATAAAATTAAAAATTAATAATATATAAAAAAATAATTTAAAATTAAATTTAATCTAAAATAACCAGATATAAATTAAGAACGAATAACTTTTAATTACCAATAAAATATACATAAATGTTATACAACAAATAAAATTATATAATATTAAATATCTTAAATTCGGGAAATAAAAATAACTTAATTAATTAATTAACCCTAATACAAAAGGTACTAAAAATAATTCAATAAAATTAAAAAATAAATTTTACAAAACAAGAAATAAATTAATTCAAACTAAAAAATAAAACTAATTTTTAATTATAATATTATAAATTATCAGAAAGAATAAATTTATATTTTCAATTTAATGTAAATAAATAACTTTAAATAAGCTACATTCTGAATTCTAACTACACTTTCCAGTACAATTACTTTGTTACGACTTATCCCAATTAAAATGAGAGTGACGGGCAATATGTGCATAATTTTTTATATAATTCAAAATGAATAATTATTCAAAATTACTGTCAAATCCTATTTCAACTGTTATTATTAAAAATATCCTAATTTATTTAAAATTAAAGTAACCCACACTAACTTAAATAAAACTGCACCTTGACCTAATATAAATCTATTAAAGTAAAAAATAATTTTTTATAAAATAATCCAAAATATAGAGATATACAAATAAAATTTAAGTTTAAACTATCGTGGTTTATCAATTAAAGAACAGGTTCCCCTAAAAAGAAATTACCGCCAAATTATTCAAATTTAATAGAAAATAACTATTAATGTTATAGTCATAAAAATAAATTAATTAATAATAGGGTATCTAATCCTAATTTATAAAAATAATTTATTAAAAATTAATACAGAATGACAAAAATTATAAAAATTTCACCTAAATAAAATAAACCTAAATTCATAATTATAAAAATTAAAACTAAAAAAAAATTAATTATTTTAAATTGTATAACCGCGAATGCTGGCACAATATTAATCTAAAATAAATATATACCTTAATATTAATAACAATATTTAAAAAAATTTATTACTGAAAAATAATTAAATTAAATAAAAAACATATAATAGATATAAATAATTAATTTAAAAGAATAAATCAAACTTTATATGTTCCAATAATAACACACCGAAAATATTATTAATCGTAAATTTTTAAAAAGATTTTATTTAATTAAATTATTAAAAAATAAAAAAAAATTAATATAAAATTTTTTTTTTTTTTTTTTTTTTTTTTTTTTTTTTTTTTTTTTTTTTTTTTTTTTTTTTTTTTTTTTTTTTTTTTTTTTTTTTTTTTTTTTTTTTTTAAATTTATTTTATTAATTTATTTAATTTTTAAATTTTATTTTTTTTTAAATTTTTAAATTTTATTTTTTTTATTTTTTATTTTTTTATTATTTTTATATATTAAATATTTAATACCTAATAATAATTTAATTAAATACTTCAAAAAGAAATATATAATTATAAATTTATTTATTTCTTTTTAATATATTTATATATAGATATTAAATATTTAATATATATATTTATATATATATATATATATATTTAATATATTTATATATATATATTAAATATTTAATACCTAATAATAGTTTAATTAAATATATATATATATATATATATTTTTAATATATTTATATATAGATATTAAATATTTAATACCTAATAATAGTTTAATTAAATACTTTAGAAAGAAATATATAATTATAAGTTTATTTATTTCTTTTTAATATATTTAAATATGATTATTAAATATTTAATACATAATAATGATTTAATTAAATAATTTAAAAAGAAATATATAATATAAGTTTATTTATTTTTTTTTTTTTTTTTTATATATAAAAAAAAAATATTTAATAAATTATAATAATTTAATTAATTAATTTTTAATTAATTATATATAATTATTATATATATATTTATTTCATTTTAAATTATATATTTTATAATATATTAAATATTTAATTAAATATAATTAAATATAAAATATTTTTTACTTTAAATATAATATTATATAAAGATATATTTTTTATTAATAATATATATATATATATAATTATATATATATATATATATATATATATATATATATATATATATATATTATATATATATATATTATTACTTAAATATATTA